CACCTTGGAGGGAATACCCTGTAAAAAGATTAAAAATCTTTCACCTTTACTCGGTCACCAAGATAGAACATTAATATAAAAAGGACACCTCTTAGGGAAACAAATGCCAAAGAAGATAAAAGTAAAAATTTTCTTTCTTTTACTCCTGATTTCGATCTTAAATAGAATGAATAAAAAAACTTTAGATAGAAAAAAAGGCTAAAAAGAGCTCCTACGATTGGTAAAACTAAGTAGATTATACTTCATCCTCTAAATAAAACCCTTTTCAAGACTATTCATTTTCCTGCAAACATCATAAAAGGGGGCAACCCTCTAAGACTTAGAATCCCAAAACCGACAAGGAGATTGTTATTTAGCACAAATAAATATATAAGAATAATAAAACTTAGGCAATAAATAAAAAAATAAGTCCACAACCTACCGCACACTGCCCCAATACAGCCTCATCCTGTATGGACAATTGAAGAACTTCCTAACATTGCCCGAACAGATGTTTGATTTAGCCCGATAATAGAACCAGCCAAAGCCCTTATCCCCCCAAACAAAAGAGTGATACTTTTGGCTCATTCAACTCCTTCAATTATATTAATAAGAAAGGCAAAAGGTGGGATTTTTTGTCAGGCAAGCAAGATAAATATAGGTATCCAATTTAATCCCGCAGTTACTCCCGGAACCCAAAAATGAACAGGAAAGACCCCCAGTTTAATAAATAGCCTAGAGATAAAAACAAAGTGAGAAAGTCAAGACATCTCGGGATCTATGTAGAAAAGGACACCTCCTAGCATTAATAAACCTCTGCCTAGGGCCTGGATACAGAAATATTTAATGACGGATTCTTTTCTTAGAGATATAAAACTTGTATCTCTTAGAAGCAGGGGAATAGCCCCTAAAAAACTTAGCTCTAACCCTACCCAACAAATTATTCAGTTGGCGGAAGAGATTCTAACTAGAGGTCCTAAAATAAGAACCCCCAAAAACAAAAAATTTCCAGAAGACATAAGAGTAGGAGAATAAAAATTCTATGATTGTCAACATCAATGACACCCGTTCGTCCGGCGCCTACTCAACTCGGTTTTAGTAAAAAACCAATATTGAAAAAAAAACTATTTAATCTTATTTATGAAACAACCTTTTCATTTAGTTGAATTTAGGCCTTGACCTATTTTAAATTCTTTTGCCGTATTATGTATACCAACTGGATTAATTTATTATATTCGAACTGGAGATTATAACTTATTACTTCTAGGAAACGTCGCTGTAACTCTAATTTCTTACTTATGATGACGTGATGTAGTACGTGAATCTACTTTCCAAGGACATCATACTACATATGTAGTGAAAGGCTTAAAAGCAGGATTTATTTTATTTATTGTGTCAGAAGTCTGTTTTTTCTTTTCTTTCTTTTGAGCTTATTTTCACAGAAGTTTAGCTCCGACATTAGAAATTGGGTCAGTCTGACCGCCTGTAGGAATTGATACTCTATCTGCATTTCAAGTTCCTTTACTAAATACTTCTGTTCTTTTACTTTCAGGAGTAAGAGTAACCTGGACTCACCATAGTTTAGAGGGAGGTAACAAAAGAAGAGCCCAAGCGGGACTTTTTGTGACTTTAACACTAGGATTTTATTTCTTATATTTACAATATGGAGAATATAGAGAGACTGCTTTTTGTATCGCTGATAGTGTTTACGGGTCTACTTTCTTTATTGCCACAGGGTTCCATGGCTTACATGTCATGGTGGGAGCGAGCTTTCTAACTGTCTGTTTTATTCGAATACTTTTCTTACATTTTGATAAAGGCCATCATTTAGGGTTTTTAGCCGCTGCATGATATTGACATTTTGTTGATGTGGTCTGGTTATTCTTATATATTAGAATTTACTGATGAGGATCATTCTAGAATAGCTTAAAATAAAGCACTGATTTTGTAACTCAGAGATAAATTTATTTTTTCTAGATTAAGTTAGTATATTGATTCATTTTTAGTTTTAGCTCAGCTACATAAAATGAAAAATAGATTAAATAAAGAAGACTTAAAGATAAGTAATAAAGGGAATATATGGCAGAAAAGGGCAGTTTTTGAGTACCCTTTTATAGGATAACCTCCTAAAAAGTAGGAGGAAAAAGACCCATGATTTACTAAAGAATATAAGTATATATTGTATCTAGCGCTAAAAAATACCATTAAGCCTATAATTAAAGCCAACCAGAAATTAAATCTTCACAGAGTCGGGATAATTGCTATTTCCCCTATTAAATTTAATGTAGGAGGACAAGCCATGTTAACACAACAAAAGATAAACCAAAATATTCTAAGAATAGGGTATACTTGGAGTATACCTTTTATGTAAGGAATATTCCGGGTATGTCTCTTCTTATAAGAGTAATAAGCCATGCAGAACATTGCGGAAGAGGAAAATCCATGAGCTATTATTGTGATAATAGCCCTTATCGCCCCCCAGGAAGTGTCTATTAAGATTCCTGCTGCCACAATTCTTATATGGCCTACGGATGAATAAGCAACTAAGGATTTAACGTCTACTTGACGCAAACATATTAAAGTGGCTAAAAGACCCCCTCATATTCTTAATCTAATGATTATTAAAGAATAGAGATTTGTTCTTAAGTTAAAACAAAAGTTTATTTGTATTATTCCGTAACCTCCTAACTTTAAGAGAATACCGGCTAGAATTATAGAACCTGCTAATGGAGCTTCTACATGTGCTTTAGGGAGCCAAAGATGAACCCCATATATTGGTAACTTAACCAAAAAAGCTCCATAGATGACTAAGGTAATAATACCTCTTAGCCCCGTACTAGTAACATGTAATATATATGAATCTATTGTTCTTATGTTAGAGCAATGTCAAAGAATTACTAAAAGTAAGGGTAAAGATGCTCCCACTGTATATATTATTATATAAGTTCCGGCTTGCAGCCGTTCTGGTTGATAACCTCAACCAATAATTAGAACTAAAGTGGGAATTAAGGAAGCTTCGAAAAAAACATAAAATATTATTAAATTAGAAGAGGAAAAAGCAAGAACCAAAATAAGACATAATGAGCAGACAGATAAATTATAAAAATAAGATCTCTTTTCTTCCGGGGTCGCAATCAAAGATAACAGACAGAGAAGACAACTTAGAAAAATTAGAAGGGAAGAAGTTCTGGAGATAAGAAAAAAGCTATCTATGGAATGAATAAATCTTTGATTTATATGTATTAACCCTAAAAGAACAGAGAATGTAATCCCGAAAACAACAGCTCCTCATCTAGTTATAAGAAAGGTAGATATAATAACAAGAATAAGTTCGATCACATGAAGATGGAGAAATAATATTCCCCGAACTCAAGTTAGCAGCCTAAGTTTCAGATCCTCAAATCTTTTTTGTTTTAGAAGAGGTTTTGAAAACCTTTTAAGAGAAACTAAGTTTCTCAACAAATTTGCGTGAATCTTACAAAAATTCGTAAATAATGTTTATTTTGGCCATCTCTTTTGCTATCCTACTATCTATTATTTTACTTCTAGTATATACAGTGACCAGGTATCTTAGATACCTAGATTTTAGAGAAAAGCTGACTCCCTTCGAGTGTGGGTTCGACCCTTTAAGTAAAATGCGATCTCCATTTTCCACACGTTTCTTCTTATTAGTTGTATTATTTTTAATTTTCGACGTGGAAATTGCGCTTCTTTTCCCAGTTTTGAGAATTTTTAGAACAAATGTTACTATTTTAATAACAAGAGCCTTGATTTTATTTCTGCTAATTCTTTTATTTGGTATATTTCATGAGTGAAATGAAGGAGCTCTTGACTGATTTAGATCATAAATAGGTAAGCTAAATTTTAAAGCTTTTGGGCTCATAACCCAACAATGGATTAAATCCCCTATTTATAAAAACTTTGTATTGATTAAAAGTTAGCCTAGGTTAAACTTCTAGCATGGTAATTAGAGTACAAAAGGACAAAAAATATCATATTTGCTCTCTTAAACCCAGCAAGAGACATTAAACTATACCGGAAATGGTAATTTAATTTAGCCTAACCAAGCTGGACTAACTAGGTGCCAGCAGTCGCGGTCATACCTAGCAGCTAAGTTAACTATATTAGGTTAGCTTAAGAAAAGAGCTCTTGTAATCAGGTGAAATTGTTACAAAGGGTAATTTTACTTTTCTAAATTTCTCGCTCAAGCTCTGAAGGTAAACTAGGATTAGATACCCTACTATATAGAGTATAAATTTAAAAACCTAAGCACTAAGACTTAAAAGTTAAAACTTAAACTACATGGCGGCAGTTAGAAATTTCAGGGGAACTTGCCAGGTAAATGATAACCCCCAAACAACGCTACTCTTGTTCCGAAGCTTGTATATCGCCGTCTTCAGCATTCACTTAAGATGAATTCGAGGTGTATAAAACAAAAAGACAGGTTAGGATGCAGCCAATGCAAGAGTCTAGGTGAGTTACAATAAATATTAAATTTAGAATTATTTTGAAATGAAATGAGGAAACTGGACTTGAAAGTAATGTTTATAATAATTATTGACTGAATCAAGAATCTAACTGTGTACAAATCGCCCGTCGCTTTCGTTGAAAAACGAAATAAGTCGTAACACAGTAGGTGTACCGGAAGGTGCACCTGTCTTTATGGTGAAAATAATCACATCACTTTTTCAAGGTGGGATTGAATTTAAATTCTAAAGATAAAACATACTTGAAAGCGAAAATTCGCACTAAGTTTCGGCCTTAGCTCTGAGAAACCAATCTCTTAAGTATATGATATCAGACTTATTTTCAGCTTTAGATTGTATACAAGCAGGAAGATTTTCTGTTTTTATGTGAATAACACCAATTATAGTAGCTTGTTTATTTAGAGTATCTAGTTCATGGGGTCAAAGTTATTTGAAAACAACCTTAAACTTAATTTCTACAAACGGGGAAACACACCAGAAAGCACTTCCTGGGTTTCCTTTAATACTATTCTCTCTAATAGTTTTCCTCCTTCTGATAAATTTTTTAGGACTAATTCCTTTTGTTTACGGCCCAACAAGAAACATTTGAGTTTCGGCGTCTTTAGCTTTAGTAATATGAAGTTTATTAGTATTTTCAGGATGGGTTAAATTCCCAATTGAATCTGCTGCCCATTTTGCTCCTGCAGGAGCCCCTAGAGCCTTAGTTCCCCTTTTAGTTCTTATTGAAACAGCAAGAATTTTAATTCGCCCTTTAACCTTGACTGTTCGGATTATTGCTAATATTAGCGCGGGACATATTATTATAGGGTTAATTGCGTCTTCCCTTGCAGCTGCAAATATCACTACCGTAGCATTCGTTTTTATAGCACATATCGGGTATAATATATTCGAAGTATTTGTTTGTACTATTCAAGCATATGTCTTCACCTTATTAGTAAAATTGTATGGAGAAGAACACCCTTCAAATTAAAAAAATTGTGAAAAAGAAGCTAATGGAGCATTTGATTGTTACTCAAATTATAGCATATTCAACTGTGCCTTTTTCGTATGCCTCAGCTTAGACCGATATTAGGTTTTGTTATATTTGCTGTAATTCTTTCTTCATATGTTGTTATTCTTTGTAACCTTAGAAAAAAGACTCCTTTTGTTGCACCAACAAAACTTAGAAAGAGGGAAAAACTATCATTCTCATTTTTTAAGTAAATTATCTTATTAAATATTTGTGAAATGGCAGAATTAATGCATAAATCTTAAGAGTTTAGCATGACCAGTAGGTCTTTCACAATAATAAATCTTTTTGGTGTAAAGCACAGGAGTTTTTGAATCTCCAGGAGGGTTAAGCCCAGAAGATTTCCCAACAAAAGAGTACAAAACTGTCCTTACTAAACAATGATAATCATTCAAACTGGAGAATAATCTCTTTTTTAAGCTTGCAACTTACTATTTTATTTATAAATTACAGCATGAAGTGATTTATAAAGGTAATCTTGGGATTATCTACGACTCCACAGGTCAAAATTTTTTTTAAACTAACCTTTAGGGGATCTCTAACCTAGCATATTGCTAGCCTTTTTGCTTGGAAGGCAAATGTACACAGATACTTTTTAGAGAAATTAAAATTCTAAACTACAAAAATCGTCTAAATTCACAGCTTCTACTACAATAGGCATAAAAGAATGATTAGCACCACAAATTTCTGAACATTGACCATAGTAAACACCTGGTTTTTCAACAAATATACTTATTGTATTTAATCGACCCGGAACAGCATCTATTTTGACTCCTATTGAAGGAAGAGCCCAAGCATGAAGAACATCAGCTGATGTGGCAATTACTGTAGTTTCTATACCAAAAGGAACTACAGCCCGATTATCAACTTCTAAGAGTCGATAGTCCCCTTCATTTAAATCACCTTCAGGAACTATGTATGAGTCAAATCTTCCCCTATTTGAGAAAGGAACTTCATACCTTCAGTATCATTGATGGCCTGTAGCCTTTAAAATGATTCCGGTATTTCCTTGTTCATCTAATAAATATAAAAGACGAAGAGAAGGAAGAGCTAGTCAGACTAGTAATACTGCCGGAACTACAGTTCAAACAGTTTCTAATCGTTGGGCATCGAGTATTACTCGGGAAGTTAAAGTATTTATTACTAATTTTACTCCTAAAATAGCAACGAAAACAAAAATCCCTAGTAATAAAACTATTGCATGATCATGAAATAAAAATATCTCTCCTTGTAAAGGAGAGCCAGCATCTATTAAGTTCAATTGACCTCAAAATCTCATTCAAACAAAAGAAAAAATTCTATAGTTACAGCTTCAATGTAATGCTTTTAGTTTAAGCTATTTGTTTATTTAACTACAAACTTTATTTGTATTTGAAGCCTGACAAGCTTCTGTTTTAATTAAACTAAGTTAAAAATCTAAAATTTTCTTTCAAATTGTAGGAAGAGTAACTAATACAACAAAGGCAAGAAAATATAAAATTCTCACAGGAACTGCTAGTGTTGCGTAAGGTTCTTCAATAGGGCAAGCTCCTAACCAAGTTAAAAGAATAAATAAAGTTACTAAACTTCAATAAGCAATCTGATAGGGAGGAGTAAAAGACCCCGGTAAAATTTTACCGTATGCAGCAGCTAACGGGAGGAAATATAAAATCATTACTGAACCAGCTAGAGCTAAGACTCCCCCTAATTTCCTAGGAATAGAGCGTAAAATAGCATAAGCAAACAAAAAATATCATTCAGGTTGAATATGCACAGGAGTGACTATAGGACTCGCCTGATTGAAATTTTCCGGGTCACCTAGTAAGGCAGGAAAGAAAAATGCCAGTAATACTAATATTCCAAATATTACAACAAATCCTACAATATCCTTTCAGGTATAATAAGGATGAAAAGGAATTTTTCTAACATGGTTTAAGTCCCCTAAAGGGTTAGTAGATCCTTTTTCGTGTAAAAATAACACGTGTAGTCCCCTGAGCGCCCCAATTATAAAAGGTAAAATAAAATGTAAAGAAAAGAACCGATTTAAAGTGGACTGCCTAACAGAAAATCCCCCTCAGATTCATTGTACAATGGACTCCCCTATGTAAGGGATAGCTGAGACTAAATTAGTAATTACAGTAGCACCTCAAAAAGATATTTGTCCTCAAGGAAGAACATATCCTAAAAAAGCGGCACCTATACTAACAAGAAAGATAGTAACACCTACTATTCAAGTGCGTGGTTGAGAAATATAACTTTGGTAATATATACCTCGTCCAATATGCAAATACAGGAAAACAAAGAAAAGAGATGCTCCATTAGCGTGTAAATTTCGGAAGAGCCAACCACCAGGCACATCTCGCATAATATGAATGACTGACGCAAAAGTAGTAGTTATATCTGCTGTATAATGTATTGATAAAAAAAGACCCGTTAAGATCTGTAATCCTAATAGGACTAATAGAATTGATCCTCCATTTCATCAAATAGAAAAGCTTATAGGACTCGGAAGTCCTAGTACTTGATCAATGGGGTTACCTTGACGTAATTTATGCATTTAAAAGTTTAGAGAGCTGAAAGAAGTAACATAGTCATTTCCCCGAACCCGTAAAATTCTCACCAATAAAGCTAATCCTAACGCAGCTTCACACGCTGCAAAGGTTAACAAAACCAAAAATAAATGAAAACCTGCAGTGTACAGCAAAGAAAAAGAAATCATAAATATTAACAAACTTAATATTAAAGCTTCTAATCTAATTAAAAGAATGAGAATATGTATGTTTAGTTTAGCAAAAGTAAAAAAGGAAACTCCGACTCCTAACCATGAAATTTTTACTAAAAACATCGAAACTAGAGCAATCATTCTCGGCTTTGAAGGCCAACGGTTTCTTTCACTTAACCTATAGTTCCCGCACGGGACAATTAAGTCATAAATAAATTTACAATTTATCGCCTAAAATTCAGCCACCAAAATAAGATTAAAAATTAATACTCAAACAAATTAAACATAAAGCACATAGAGAGAAAGGAAGAAAAGATTTTCAACATAGTATTATTAGTAAATCGTAACGAAACCGAGGGTAAGCCCCCCGAATTAATAAAAATAATGTTGCTATTACAAAGATTTGGATCGTAAAAGTTAGTGGAGATAGAAAAGACTGCGAGAAAAATCAGACAGTTGTAGCCATAGATATAAAAAGAATCCTTGCGTACTCTGCTAAAAATAAAAGAGTAAATAAACCACCCCCAAATTCAATATTAAATCCTGATACAATTTCGGATTCCCCTTCTGCAAAGTCAAACGGAGCTCGGTTAGTCTCAGCAACTGTTCTTGTAAATCATACTATACTTATAGGAATAAGAAGAAATATAATAGGGAACCTAAGGTCTCTTGCTTCATCTCAAGATCTAGTAGATAAAAGAAAAGCACTAAATAATAGTAATAAAAGTATCCTAACCTCATAAGAAATGGTCTGGGCAGCTGCCCGCAAAGCACCAAGAAAAGCGTACTTCGAATTAGAAGCCCACCCAGCAAGTATAGTACCGTATACATTCAGAGAAGTAATACAGAAAAAGAGTAGTAGCCCTCAACAGACAAATTTATTTGAGTATATTCTAGGATATAGATACCAAACACTTAAACCCAAAACTAATCTTAAGACGGGGGCAAATAAGAACATGTAATGATTTCTCCCGTAGGGTATAATCTTTTCTTTAATAAATAATTTCACAGCATCTGCTAGAGGCTGAATAAGCCCTCAAATCCTAACTTTATTAGGACCTTTTCGTAACTGAACATACCCTAGAACTTTCCGTTCTAAAAGGGTGAAAAATGCTACTGCAAGTAATACACATAAACAGGTTAAAATTCTAGCCATTAAATAAACCACTTATAATTAGTAAAAGAATAACAAAAGAGGATGTCGTAAGCCATCGAGAGCCGGGTCAGACTCCTTCTTGGCTAAATAATGCCCTTAAACGTATAGCATAATTTTTAATAATGAAATAAGGCTCTACTCACCCATTGTCCAGCATTTTTATTTTCTCTATGAATAAACTGAAAGGTTTAACAGTACCATAAACTAAAGGAGTTAGAAAAAATAATGTTGATAAAGCCGTATTTCTTTTTCTTTTGGCTCCTGCACAAATTCCTAAAACTACACCTGTAATAGTCACCAAGTTAATTATAGATCCCTCAAATCCGGGTAAATAAGCTAATTCTAGGTTAGAAATTTCTAATCTTAAAATAAGTTTTCCACCTCCAATTGCACCTAAAGCTAAAATAAGAACTGGTAAAGAAGTATAAATTGTTGAGCAACTTGATAACACTGGGATACCAGTCTTATCTCAGGAAACAGATTTTAATGTTCGTGAAACATATTTTGCTGTGAATATAGTAGCAAATATTATAACAATAATTCTAAAAAAGTTAATAGGGCTCATAAATATTTTTTCCAAAATTAAATGTTTGGAATAAAAAGCCCTTATAAAAGGTGCTCCAATTAAACATAATCTTCTAATATTAAATATAACACAAGTCAAAGGCATTATTACACCAACTCCTCCTATTATTCGGATGTCCTGCACCCCAAAAGTCACTATTAAAATATGTCCTGCTGCCAAAAATAGCAAAGCTTTAAAAAGAGCGTGTGTGTATAAATGAAATAACCCCAGCGCAGGTAAGTTTATTCCAAGCCTGAAAACTATAACTCCTAATTGTCTCAGAGTTGACAAAGCAATAATTTTTTTAATATCATTTTCGTAAGTAGCAGCTCAACCTCCTAGTAAACAAGTTACTGAGCCACATAGTAAGAGCATTCTACAGATGTTTTGGTCTAAAGGTAAGCTATAACTTAAACGGATAATTAGAAAAATTCCCGCTGTTACAAGGGTGGAAGAGTGCACTAGAGCTCTAACTGGGGTTGGGGCAGCTATAGCAGCAGGAAGCCATGAACTAAAGGGAAATTGGGCTCTCTTAGTTAAGGCAGCAACACAAAGTATTAGTACCACTCCTGAAGAATAAAATATACTATCTCTTATGGAAAAAAAGGAAAATTGTCCAACTCTCAGGAATAGAAACATTCTTATAACAATAATAACATCTCCCAATCGATTAATTATTAAAGTTTGAAACCCAGCAAACTGAGATTCTTTTCTCTCATAATAAATAATTAAGGCAAAAGAAGTAATACCTAGACCATCTCAGCCTAGTAATAGAAAAAAAATAGAACCGGAGAAAATCAAAAGGTTCATTGAGACTACAAAAGATAATAAAATTCAAATGAAACGACCTGAAAATGGGTCTTCCTCTATATATTTATGAGAAAATATAAAGACTCTTCCAGAAATTAAAGTTACTACTATACTAAAACTTACCCTAATTTTATCAAAAATTAAGATTACAGGGAACGTAGATGTTGACAGATCAAACAAATTGAGCTCCAAAATAATAGTTTTATTGAGGTTTAATAAACTATAAGCCCCTAAAAGTATAAAGAAAGAGTACCTAAACAATAACACAGAAAATTTTAGCCTCTTAACTCTTTTCATTATTTCCTACAGTAAAACAGCCAGCACCCGAAATTCGAACCACCACCAATAATATAATTAGAAGGAGGACGGCCAAAAACAAGAAGATTGAGATATTTCTCGGGTCTAGCAGACTTTCACCTCTACTCCAATTTCTAAATCCTAAAAATGATGGAATGAAAGGTCTGTCTCTTTTTAATGAGATTACACATGAACCAAAAATTATACAAATGAACCCATTAACCCTAAACTTGAAAGGATAATTTCTTCTTACTAGACAAATATAAATAAATATTACTAATAGCCCACCTACATAAACTAAGAATAGCACATAGGAAAACCAAAATCTAGAGAATAAAGAAATAACTCTTACAACAGCTAGCCTAATAGCAACAACTACCGCAGCCATTCTAACAGGGTTTTTAAATAATGGGAGACAAAAAATTAAAGAAATACAAAGTCAGTAAATAAATCTCAATTCAAAAATAGTTAATTTAACTACCCTCTAACTCCCAAAGTTAGTATTCTGCGGAACTCTTTTTGATAATGGTTCTGAGACTTAATTGTCTTCTTTCTAATTGCAAACCAGACCTTCTATATTAAAGTACAGTACCGACTAATATCTAATTATTATAAATTGATCCTAAATCAATCGCATCTATTTCTGCCAAGTCAATGATTTTGTATATAAAATACTAAAAACTGGTCCTTTCGTACTAAGTTTTTATAATAAAAAGATAGAATCTGACCTGGCTTACGCCGGTCTGAACTCAGATCATGTAGGAATTAATAGTTCGAACAGAACTTGCCTAAAAGGCGGCTAGCCTTATAGTTTCCTAGTCCAACATCGAGGTCACAAACTTATTTATAAAATTATGCTGTTATCCCTAAGGTAGTTTATTCACATCTAAAATAATCGATTTGTTATTTTTAGGAGATTTTTAGTCTGTAACTGCTCCTATGTTGCCCCAACTAAACTGCTTTGGAAACTAAATTTATATCCAATTTTGGAAAAACTCTAAGGGTCTTCTCGTCCTTTTTCTAATAGTAGGCTTTTTCACCTACATAGTAATTTCGATAAAATAATTAAGAGACAGCCAAACTCCGTAACTCCATTCATACCTGGCTCCAATTAAAAGCCAATTGATTGCGCTACCTTAGCACGGTCAAAGTACCGCGGCCATTCATCATATCATACATTGGGCAGGTTTAACCTTAAATATTTTTCTTAAGGCTATGTTTTTGTTAAACAGTCGAAGTCTATTTTTGCCGAATTCCTTTTAATTATTTATAAAAATATTTTTATCAGTTATATAAGACATATAATGGTCATAAATATTTTGTTTTACTACTCATTTACACATGATTGATCCTAATTTATAATTATTTAGGAAAGTTCTATATTTTATAGATAAATTAAAAAAATAATGTTTATGTTTTAAAATTTCAGTAGGTTTAGCTCTAAAAAAATAAAAGAAAATTTAAAATTCTATTAGTACAAAATTTCATCACTTTGTATTTAACTTTACAGCACTAAATGCTTTTCTAGAACTACCAGGTATCCTGAGAATTGAAAGTTTTTCGCTCCTATTTATCAGTCTATAAGCCATATTTCAACATAACTTTTTTATTCTAACACAAGCTGATAAATAGCTCTTCTCAATTCGGGAACTATAATATAATATATTTATTGTGCAACCATTATACCAAAGGTAAAATATATTAACCTAAAAACTTTTCTAACTTCCATGTATGTAAGTATTATTTATTATTTCTATTTATATGATTTAATAAGTATTAAGGGAGCCTCTTAATGATGGATTTTTTCAATGTAACTGAAATGTAAAAAATTATACTTCGCCCTTATACTAAGAAATTACTTTACACTGTTGTAGAAACCGAACATTCTGTATTTCTATGGAAGTCTAAAGGAAGAACTTCTTCTCATTCTCGAGAAAGAGATGGTGCTTTAGTAAAAAGAACCCCTCGTTGAGTAGTCAACGCCTCTCAAAGAATAAAAATGAATATTAATACAGCGAAAATTGAAAACAACGAACCAAAAGAAGAAACTTGATTTCACTTGAAATAAGCATCTGGGTAATCTGAGTATCGTCGAGGTATCCCTGCTAAACCCAAGAAATGTTGAGGGAAAAAGGTTAGATTAACGGCACAAAACATGACCAAAAAATGAGCTTTTGCTCAACGTTCATGAAGGGTTAAACCTGTTATTATGGGAAACCAGTAAACAAATCCCCCAAAAATGGCGAATACCGCCCCTATTGAGAGAACGTAATGGAAATGAGCTACCACATAATATGTGTCATGAAGAACAATATCTAAAGATGAATTAGAAAGAACAATCCCTGTAAGACCCCCTAGGGTAAAAAGAAAAATAAATCCTAGAACCCAATACATTGAAGCATTAAACGGTCCCCGACTACCATAAAGAGTTATTATTCAGCTAAACACTTTAATCCCTGTAGGCACCGCAATTACTATTGTTGCCGCAGTAAAATAAGCCCGTGTATCTACATCTATCCCAACTGTGAATATATGATGAGCCCAGACAATAAAACCAAGAATTCCAATAGAAATCATTGCATAAATTATTCCCAGAGTCCCAAAAGCTGGCTTTGAAGTAAAGTTACTCAAGATATGAGAGATTATACCAAAACCGGGAAGAATCAAAATATATACTTCAGGATGACCAAAAAATCAAAACAGATGTTGGTATAAAATAGGGTCACCTCCTCCTGCAGGATCGAAGAAACTTGTGTTAAAGTTTCGATCTGTCAATAGTATAGTAATAGCTCCGGCTAGTACAGGTAAAGAAAGCAAGAGTAGAAAAGCAGTCACCAAAACAGACCAAACGAATAAACTTAATCGTTCTATAGTTATAGCCGAAGAGCGTATATTAAAAATAGTAGTAATAAAATTAATGGCCCCAAGTAAAGAAGATGCACCAGCTAAATGGAGAGAAAAAATAGCAAGATCTACAGACGTACCTCCATGACCCACAGGACCAGATAAAGGAGGGTACACAGTTCATCCTGTCCCAGCTCCTCCTTCTATTAATGTTGAACACAACAATAAAATAAATGAGGGGGGAAGAAGTCAAAATCTTATATTATTTATTCGAGGAAAACTTATATCAGGTGCTCCAATTAGTAAAGGAACTATTCAGTTACCAAATCCTCCGATTATTAACGGCATAACTATAAAAAAAATTATTACGAACGCATGAGCAGTTACAATGACATTATAAAAATGATCATCCCCTAGAAATGCACCAGCTGTCCCTAGTTCAAAACGAATTAATAAACTTAATCCAGTCCCTACTAGCCCACATCACATACCTAGAAAGACGTACAATGTTCCAATGTCTTTATGATTTGTTGAAAAAAGTCAACGCAT